TTAGAAATTTCAGAATGGATAGATGTCACAGATGATGAATGGATTTCATCCCTGTGTTACTCTATTTTTGTTAGTACTGTCTAACATTATAATAATAGGTGATGAATCAAAAGCTTTCAATTAAACTTATTCTTTACAATTGGTATTTTTGCTTATCCCCTTATTTTTCAAAAAAAAAAAAAAGGAAACGAAATTTAGGGAAATGCTTTATAAACATATGTATAAAAAGAACATATTTCATTTAGCCTCTTCATGCTTACTATAACTAGTTATTTCGGTTTTCTACTAGCAGCTTTGACTATAACCTCCGCTCTATTTATCGGTCTAAACAAGATACGACTTATTTGAAATTTGGAAATTAATTGGCTAAAAATCAAAATAATAAAAAAAAATTATTCTGCGGTAGCTCATATATTCTATAGCACCTTACCGTGCTAATTTCCAATGCTTGGTCATTGAGATTCATGGATAATACAGATTAATATTTAAGGATAGCTATTACCTCTCCCTTTCTTCTTTCAAAGAAATTGAAATGATTGAAGTTTTTTTATTTGGAATCGTCTTAGGTCTCATTCCTATTACTTTGGCTGGATTATTCGTAACTGCATATTTACAATACAGACGTGGTGATCAATTGGATCTCTGATTAATTAAGATTTCTTTTTTTTTTTATTGACCTCCTACTTTCTTTAATCTACAGGAGGTCAAATTCAGATTGCTGTTCAATTATTTCAGTGTAATTTTCGACTTAACAAATAATAAGAAAGGAATCACGCTCTGTAGGACTTGAACCTACGACATCGGGTTTTGGAGACCCGCGTTCTACCGAGCTGAACTAAGAGCGCCTTATTAGAATATCATAATCTTTTTTTATAATAAAAAAAGATTTTTAAACCAATACATCTTATATCTATAGTATATACTCTCATAAAAAATAGAATCAAATTAAAGAAAAGATTGGTTATGCATATCCAATTTAAATTAATTGAAATTGATCCCACGTTACTGCTCATAAGATAAGTAATAGGTAGGGATGACAGGATTTGAACCCGTGACATTTTGTACCCAAAACAAACGCGCTACCAAGCTGCGCTACATCCCTTTCAATCGATCTACAATGTCATTGTAAAGAATCTCTGTCGTGTTTTCCACATCTTTATTTCTTCCATTGATATACACAAATTATCTTGCCATTTCGTATTTTTTTATTTTAAGAAAAGGAATATCTCAAGGGGTCGGTCATTAACTATATAGAATCTAATTAACTATAGTTACTAATTATATATAATATATATAATAACCATATAAACTTCGAGTTATATTATATATGTATTCCCATTATGTATTACAAATTCGAATAAAATTCCAATAAGGAACTAAGAAGGAGGATTTTGAATGCGAGATCTAAAAACATACCTCTCCGTGGCACCGGTAATCAGTACTCTATGGTTCGCGGCTTTGGCAGGTTTATTGATAGAGATCAATCGTTTATTTCCGGATGCGTTGATATTCCCTTTTTTCTAGTTATTGAGAGAGGAAGGGGCGAAGAATATTAGGGATACAATATCTATGACTAATCTCCCTTCTCTTCTTTTTTTTTTTTTTCGGACTAAGTTAGAAAAAGAATAAAAGCGGATTCGTTCTAGTGAAACTAAGAAAGGAACTCGGGTCCAGACTCAAATTAATATAATAATAATAGAATTAGAACAGAAATGGAAATACAGCGCCTGTAGCAATAATATCATACAATATACTTAAACTAAAAATGAAATACTGTAATGAAATATTGTACAGTGATTTCTATATAAATTCTAAATCGAGTTAGAAATAATTCTATTACTTATACTTATTCTTAATAAAATTACTTACTTATTATTTATTATTCTAATTGAACTAGAATTTATTTATTACAACGAAATCTGTTATAATTTGATTTCGAATTTGCAACTTCTATTTTTTTTGTCCCGTTTCCAATCGGAAAATAGAAGAATTGAGTAAATCACAAATCCAAAGGAGGTTCATGGCCAAGGGTAAAGATGCCCGAGTCACCGTTATTTTGGAATGTACCTGTTGTGTTCGAAACCGTGTTAATGTTAATAAGGGCGTTTCCAGATATATTACTCAAAAGAATCGACATAATACGCCCAGTCGATTGGAATTGAGAAAATTCTGTCCCTTTTGTTACAAACATACGATTCACGGGGAAATAAAGAAATAGATTGAACCGCTCACTCGTGTGTCCGCCCCCGCCCTCCAACCCAAAGAAGGTGAAAACGGCATCTTATATATCTATATTCTATAGATATATAAGATATTCTTATTTAATGAAATAGTGAAAGATAAACAAGATAAATCCCATTTCTAATTATCAATTTTAAATTAAATATTATTATAAATTCGAAATCTTATTAATTCTAAATAATTTTTTATATGATTGAAATAGAATTAGGGTTTTCGGGATAAGGAATAAACAAACCATGGATAAATCCAAACGACTCTTTCTTAAATCCAAGCGATCTTTTCGTAGGCGTTTGCCCCCGATCCAATCGGGGGATCGAATTGATTATAGAAACATGAGTTTAATTAGTCGATTTATTAGTGAACAAGGAAAAATATTATCTAGACGGGTGAATAGATTGACCTTAAAACAACAACGATTAATTACTATTGCTATAAAACAGGCTCGTATTTTATCTTTGTTACCTTTTCTTAATAATGAGAAACAATTTGAAAGAGGCGAGTCGACCACTAGAACTACAGGTTTTAGAACAAAAAATAAAGAGTCTTAATTCTTCAATTGAATCAAAATAAAATTCAAATCCGATAATTATCGTAATAAAAAAAAATTGGGAAAGAGTAATTCATCTTTTTTTTTTATTTTTATTGAAGGTGTTTGCTCATTTTGACGACTTTATCATATGATTTTATCATACTAATTTCTACTCTACCTTCCCCGAGTTCATTCTCAAAGGAACTCCATTTAATTCCAATGGATTTCTTTCCAATTTCCTTATTTTATAATCTCGTTGGAAATCATATAAAGACAATTCCTATTTAATATAGCTATTTGTGCAAGTATTTTACGATTAAGAAGCAGCTGTCTCTTGTACAGATTGTGTATAAAACTACTATAACTATAGTATTTATCATTGCTTCGAATTACTGCATTTATCCGAGTGATCCACAAACGACGAAAATCTCTTTTTTGTCTACCTCGATCCCGATGAGCCGAAACTAAAGCTCTTATTTTTTGTTGAGTAATAGTCCGAGTAAGTCTTGAATGGGCCCCCCGAAAGCTTGATGCAAATAAACGAATTTTTGTTCTACGTCTTCGAGCTATATATCCCCGTTTAATTCTGGTCATTGAATAAATGAAACTTTGATGAATAACTAAATAACCAATTGATTTCTTTTAGTTATTTCCTTCCCTTTTCCTAGTCTATTAATAACAAAACGGATTCTTCCTGTGTATAAAATAAAAATTCCAATGGCTTTTGCTACTATAACCTTCCCGACCACTATTTTTTCTTTTTTTTCTAGGCTTTTTACTTCGAAATAAGAAATTCATAATAGGTATAAAAAAAGAAAAAAAAAAGTATTAAATAGAAATGGGTATAGTGGGTTCCATCGTTTCTATGGTTATTTCTTAAACGGTGAGGTCCTCTCTATACACCGGAGCCCTTAATTCCTCATTTAATCAATTATTGTTAACTTGTACAGTTCACACTCTCTGGCTCTACCCTATATTATCCAGTAATAGGTCTTTCACAATGAGACCTACCTATACAGTAACGGTATTTCATTATGAAGATTGGCTGAGTAGCTGACCCTATTAGTCCGTTCTTACAGGTAAGAGCATAATCTTTATGCTTTTTTAATAGGATTTCCCTGCTTAATGGATGCCATTTGCTACCAATGGGAATTCTTTCTCATTTGAAATTAAAAATGGAAATGATTGGATTTGCACCAATGGAAACCATAAATAGGATACCACAATAGAAATATAGATCTTTTTTTTTTTCGATTTTTCTTTTTAGATAGGGAGTTTATTTTTTCATTATATCCTATTCACTGGTACTGATTGCTGATACTGGATCAATTGTTTTTTTTTTCTTTTGTCCCAGTTCCATGATCTGAACGAGTCGCACATACACCCTAGTACATGTTCCTCTCCTCTGAGGACATCCCCGAAGAGCGGGGGATTTTGTGACATTTTTGATAGGCTGTCTTGTGTTTCTAATAAGTTGTTTAATCGTTGGCATGTTGAATTATATACATAATGAGCTGGTTTAGATCAATCCTAACCGGACGATTCTGAATCATTTTTACATTTCTATATTAATAGATTATTTAATAGAATATTAAATAAATCCGGTAAGAAGATAAAATAGAAAATTGCAGATTTGTGTCAAGTCCCTATTCTTTTTTGTTATTTTTTACTCAACCGCTACAAGATCAACAATTCCATAAGTTTGGGCTTCTGTTGCTGACATAAAAACATCTCTTTCCATGTCTTCCGAAACAACCCATAAAGGTTTGCCCGTTCTTTGTACATAAACCCTTGTGATGGTTTCGCGTAGTTTCAGTAGTTCTTCCGCCTCCAGGATAAATTCTCCCGCCTGTGCCTCGTAATAAGAACTAGCAGGTTGATGGATCATTACCCTGATGATATAACATCACAAATAGTTCCTCTATCTCGCATAATCAAAGTCGAAGAGATAGAAAAAAATCGACGATGAAATTGAACAACCGTACGGGCATTTTTTGCGCATTGCATACGGCTCTACAATGGAATTCACTTTTCCTTTTTTATTTTCATTTTCCATCGAAGAAAATGGATATTAAAGTATATCAGATTCACATAGGTAAATGATCCCACAACCACCCTTTTTTTTTGAGTATAAAAAAATACTATGATGGCTCCGTTGCTTTATATATTTATTTCGTATGTTATTTAGCAATCCCAAAGTTTCTTTTTTTCAAATCAAAATAATATTGATTTTCATATTCTTTCATAACATAAGTTAAGAGCTCAAAACAAAAAAGTTTGTGACGCTGAAATGGATTTCCCAATAGATCAGATCGAATTGGCCTTTATCTCATACTACTCTTTCGATACATAATGTAAGTTTTTTGAAAAATAAAATTCTCATATCGAATTCGAAGTGCCATGCTATTATTACTCAATATTCATATAGCGCGAAGGCATAGTCCTCTTTTTGTCTCTCAAATTAAAAAACTCATTGGCGCCAAGCGTGAGGGAATGCTAGACGTTTGGTAATTGCCCCTCCGACCAGAATAAAAGATCCCATTGAAGCAGCTAATCCCATACATACTGTTTGTATATCTGGTCGCACAAATTGCATAGTATCATAAATAGCTATTCCGGGTATTACCCATCCGCCGGGAGAGTTTATAAATAAATACAGATCTTTGGTATCATTCTCTATACTGAGATATATCATAAGACCAATAAGTTGATTTGAGATCTCACTATCAACCCCTTGGCCTAAAAAAAGTAATCTTTCTCGATAAAGTCGGTTGATTGGGATAAAATTGTATCCCTTAGGAACCGTACATGCACCTTTTGATGCATACGGTTCAACACAAATCGCGAAAAAAAAAACAATCAATGTGTAGATTCTAGCTTTCTTTTTTCATAGCAGGATCTTTCTAACTTGTAACAAAAGGGCTTTTCTTTCATTTTTCAAGAAATAGGAGTTTTGGCCCGTTCTGCTTCTATATAAATAAAAAACTATAAAAAAAAATTCACTAAACTTATCAGATTAACTTCTCATTGATGTATTGTTTCATCGGGATCAACCCTAATCACGATGTAATTTTCTTGTTCCTGAAGGGTCTTCTTCCATTTTTTTAGGTTTATGCTCTACTCCGAGTAAAGATCCGCCCGATTTGGATTTGCACATATAGGACAAATGCCCCAATACTACGTCTTTTTGATACGATTCCCCTTTTTTTTCAATTCATTTTATAAATTAATATGAATTAAGTAATAAATTAAATATATTACCAATTTCTTTTTGTTCTAAACGGAGCCTGGATATTTCATTTTATTGATCTAACCAAGTCAACCATAAATTATTCTAATTAATAATAGTAATCTGTATACCCCTCTAAAAAATAGATTTAATTGCACTTTATTTCACGCTCCAAATTTTTGATGGTTCGATCAATTTTTCTTGGGCGAAAGAGAGGATATCTCGATCGGGGAAGAGAACGGGGAAATACCATATGACCCAATATATCTGACAAGTCGCACTATACGTCAACCCACGATGCATCTTCCTCTCCAGGACTTCGAAAAGGTACTTTTGGAACACCAATAGGCATTATATGAAAAAAATGAAATACTCTATCCCACTTTGATGTGAAAGCGTAACAATGGGTTTATTGTCTTAAGACTATTACCTTTTATTATATTTGATCCATTGATTGAATAAGCTCATAAAAAAAGAAAATTCTTACAAATAGGCCCGTTGAATGAGGAACAAATAGAACTGCAGTCACTCATATAAAACGATATCAACACCTTACCATTGCGTATTGGTCCTTATCGAGTGTAGAATAGATCTGCTTCTTTTTGTTCTTACGAACAAAATTGTTCCATTATTACTAATTACTAAAAGACATTATTACTAAAAGAATAGAGCAAATTTTTATCCTTTCCCCGAAATAATCCACTAAAGGGTAAGGTACAAGGTACCTAGTATATTTTCCAGTGCAATAAAGTTACATAGTGTCTATTTTTCGTTGATAAAGAGGTATTTCATGGGTTTGCCTTGGTATCGTGTTCATACTGTCGTATTGAATGATCCCGGTCGTTTGCTTGCTGTCCATATAATGCATACAGCTTTGGTTGCTGGTTGGGCCGGTTCGATGGCTCTATACGAATTAGCTGTTTTTGATCCCTCTGACCCTGTTCTTGATCCAATGTGGAGACAAGGTATGTTCGTTATACCCTTCATGACACGTTTAGGAATAACCAATTCATGGGGCGGTTGGAGTATCACAGGAGGGACTATAACGAATCCGGGTATTTGGAGTTACGAAGGTGTGGCCGGTGCACATATTGTGTTTTCTGGCTTATGCTTTTTGGCAGCTATCTGGCATTGGGTGTATTGGGATCTAGAAATATTTAGTGATGCACGTACAGGAAAACCTTCTTTGGATTTGCCCAAGATCTTCGGAATTCATTTATTTCTCTCAGGAGTGGCTTGCTTTGGTTTTGGTGCATTTCATGTAACAGGATTGTATGGTCCCGGAATATGGGTATCTGATCCTTATGGATTAACCGGAAGGGTACAGCCTGTAAATCCAGCATGGGGTGTGGAAGGTTTTGATCCTTTTGTTCCAGGAGGAATAGCCTCTCATCATATTGCAGCAGGAACCTTGGGCATATTGGCGGGTCTATTCCATCTTAGTGTTCGCCCTCCCCAACGTCTATACAAAGGATTACGTATGGGAAATATTGAAACCGTCCTTTCCAGTAGTATTGCTGCTGTCTTTTTTGCAGCTTTTGTAGTTGCTGGAACTATGTGGTATGGTTCGGCAACTACCCCGATTGAATTATTTGGTCCCACTCGTTATCAATGGGATCAAGGATACTTCCAACAAGAAATATATCGAAGAGTTGGTGCTGGACTAGCCGAAAATCAAAGTATATCTGAAGCTTGGTCTAAAATTCCTGAAAAATTGGCTTTTTATGATTACATCGGAAATAATCCGGCAAAAGGGGGATTATTCAGAGCGGGCTCAATGGATAACGGGGATGGAATCGCTGTTGGGTGGTTAGGACATCCTATCTTTAGAGATAAAGAAGGGCGTGAACTTTTTGTACGTCGTATGCCGACTTTTTTTGAAACATTTCCTGTTGTTTTGGTAGACGGAGACGGGATTGTTAGAGCCGATGTTCCTTTTAGAAGGGCAGAATCCAAATATAGTGTCGAACAAGTAGGTGTAACTGTTGAGTTCTATGGTGGTGAACTAAATGGGGTGGGTTATAGTGATCCTGCTACTGTGAAAAAATATGCTAGACGTGCTCAATTGGGTGAAATTTTTGAATTAGATCGTGCTACTTTGAAATCCGATGGTGTTTTTCGTAGCAGCCCGAGGGGTTGGTTTACTTTTGGACATGCTTCATTTGCTCTGCTCTTTTTCTTCGGACACATTTGGCATGGTTCTCGAACCTTGTTCAGAGACGTTTTTGCTGGTATTGATCCAGATTTGGATGCTCAAGTGGAATTTGGAACATTCCAAAAACTTGGAGATCCGACTACAAGAAGACAAGCAGTCTAATACAATATTGTTTTGTTATTTTTCATCTTTCGTTTTGTGATTTGATTTTGCTATAGGGTACCGGATAAACTTTGATTTGAATCGCTGCCTTTTCTTTGACTTTTTTTTTGCTCTTTCTTTATCCGGACGACGATTCCCAATAAACAGGTATGGAAGTTATAATTGTTAAACCACGATCGAATCTATGGAAGCATTGGTTTATACATTCCTCCTAGTCTCAACTCTAGGAATAATTTTTTTCGCTATCTTTTTTCGAGAACCGCCTAAAGTTCCAACTAAAAAGTGAAATGCTTTTTCATTATCTCAATTGAAAGTAATGAGCCTCCCAATATAAATATTGGGAGGCTCATTACTTCAACTAGTCTCCGTGTTCCTCGAATGGATCTCTTAGTTGTTGAGAGGGTTGCCCAAAAGAAGTATATAAGGCGTACCCAGTAAAACTTACAAGTAAACCGGATATAAAGATGGCAACTAAGGTTGCTGTTTCCATTATTATATAGTTTCAAGACCACAATGGATCTATGATAAGATCATTTATTTACAACGGAATGGTATACAAAGTCAACAGATCTCAATGAATAAGAAATAGGGTTTTATGGCTACACAAATCGTTGAGGGCGGTTCTAAATCTCGTCCAAGACAAACTCTTGTAGGGAGTTTATTGAAACCATTGAATTCAGAATATGGTAAAGTAGCTCCTGGGTGGGGAACTACTCCTTTGATGGGTCTTGCAATGGCCCTTTTTGCGGTATTCCTATCTGTTATTTTGGAAATTTATAATTCTTCCATTTTACTGGACGGAATTTCAATGAATTAGATTCATAAGAACTATTGACTAACTTTTCAATACAAAGTGAAGAAGTTAGGTCTCTTATTTTTATCCCATTCTATTTTGGTAGTTCGACCGTGGAATTTCTTTGTTTCTGTATTTCCGGAATATGAGTGTGTGACTTGTTATATTGTTATAATGGATCCTATGGATAGTACAGAAAACGAGTCTGTCATCTTGATAGAGATGGTTTTACTTCGTCGGATATTCATTTTGAGTATCTGAAGCACGAAATGTATCAAATAGAATACAAAATATTAGAACTATGATTCATACTTAATATTCAGACCACGCGGCCGGGCTCCCATTTGTTAGATTTATAAGTTATAAATTGAAAGATTTATATTCTTTCAAACCCCTTATTATGCTTATTTTGATCAAAAGAAACACTTTTGATTTTTAGTCATTATATTTATTCATTAAATGAAGTGATGATCCAAGGTTCTTACTCAAGGAATTTTTGCAATTAGTTTGAAAGGGTTTTATTGAATCATCGTGGTTCTAGTATGAATCTGAGGTTTTAATTGATTCACGGGGTCTTAACAAGAGAATTCCTATCAATAAGAAAGAAAACGGCAGTAAAGTAAGTCGTATTACACACAAGAAATAATAACAAAACAATAACGATAATAGGTAAATAGAAGATTCAAGAGGCCTATAATCATCAACATAAAGACGAATGAGCCGACTTGATATTTTGACATTATAACCACAAGAAATATTTTTCGGATTTTTATTCTTTCGTATTTTCGTAAAAAATTGAATCATAGAATTAAAAAGTTTCAAACTTTTACACATATCCGGTAGAACTAGTATTGGGGTGTTTCTGTTTGAGCCGTACGAGGTGAAATTCTC